TAGACTAGCGCTTCTGATTGATGAAGGCACTTGGATTCCCATGGATGAAGACATGGTTTCGAGGGATCCGATTGAATTTGATAAAGAAGTTGTTTATGAAAAAATTAACTATAAAGAATTCCTAAAAGAAAATATAGGTTCTTATGCTAAGAATTTTGTATTAACAGAAATACTAAACAATAATGATAAGGAGTATCGCGAAAATGATAACTATTGTTTCAAATGTGGGATTGATAGACCTGATTGTTTCGAGGAACTCTACGAAGGGGAGATTAGTCCTTTCCAAATTTTTTTCGGGTGTGCGAAATATGATACAAGGGATTCTGGTTTTTTCGAGGAATGTGCCAAAAAAGGTGGGCTTTTCCATTACGAAATTTGTTGGATACTTTCTAAATATTATAAATCAGATGAAGATGCTTTTCGGAAATTTTTTTCCAAAGATTATGAACCATATTTCAAAGACGATGAATTGTGTTCCGAAACTTTTGATAAAGAATTTCATGAGAAAGTTTTGGGCAATAATGCGATTGAGACTTACTATTTTCATAAGTCCTGCGAAAATATTTGTAGTATTTCTCCCTTATTTTATAAGCTTTTTTTCGAAAATCGGGTGGATCTTCCCAGATTGGAACAATTTTGTTCCAAATTTGGGATTGATCTGTCCGAATTTTTTGAATCTTTTCCCAAACACGAGATGGATTGCCTCAAATTTTTTCGAGAAGCTGGAAGCCTGGGGATTGGATTTTCGCTTTTATATGATTCTTGTGAAAAACAAATTAGTTATGATTATTTTGACCTTATTTTTTTTAGGAAAATTCCAAAAACTGTTTCTGGGATTTACAAATTTTGGGAGGAATCTTACAAAAATGAGCTTGATCTTTTCTTTATTCTTGACGAAATTGACGAAAGGGAGAGGTTTAGGGTTCTTTCCAAGCTTTCGAAAACTTTTTGCCGTTATAAACTTGGTATGCACAAATCTTTTGAGGGTATTGCTGAAAATCATAAAAAAGGTATTGCTGAAAATCATAAACAAGATTTCTCCAGAGATCAGATTGATTTTCCAAAGGATTCAAAAGATCATATTGATTTTGCGAGGGATTCTAGAGAGCATATTGATCCGGATGAGGATTTTCCAAATCCAACTGATCTTGAACCTGATAGAGATTCTTCTGCAGGTTTTTCCAGAGATCAGATTGATTTTCCGAAGGATTCAAAAGATCATATTGATTTTGCGAGTGATTTTAGAGAATATATTGATCCGGATGAGGATTTTCCAAATCCAACTGATCTTGATCCTGATAGAGATTCTTCTGTGGATTCTTCTGGCCGAAGAGACTCAAAAGATCTTATTCATCATATTTATTTTGCGAAGGATTCTAGGGATCATATTGATCCGGATTCTAGAGATCATATTGATCCGGATGAGGATTTTCCAAATCCAACTGACCTTGATCCTGATAGAGATTCTTCTGCAGATTCTTCCAGAGATCAGATTGATTTTCCGAAGGATTCAAAAGATCATATTGATCGGGATGAGCATTGTCGACCCCGAACTGCTTTCGATCCGGATAAAGATTCTTCTGGAGATTTATTGGGTCGAAGGGGTGGTAATGAATATGAAGAGGATGATAGAGAATGTCAAAATCCGACTGGTCGTGACCCTGATGAAGATTCTTCTGGATATTCAGCACGCCGAATGGATGGTATTAGCGTATATAAAGAGGAGGAAGACCCTCTTGCTTATATTTTTATGGATTCGGAGGATGTTACGTGTCCTTTCAAGAAAGATATTTCCGAAAAAGAAAAGGAAGGCTCAAAAAGGGAAGACGAGTTGGCGGATTCTAGTGATTCTTCTGGATTGGAAGGGAGATATTATCGGGGCCATATGGATTTATACCCCAAAGAGACCGGGTTAGAAGAAATTTCGGAAAAAGATAAGGAAGGTTCGAAAAAGGAAGAAGAGTCCAAGGAAGAAGAGTCCGCAGAATCTAGTGATTTTGAATCCGAATTTGAATTCGATTGGGACGAGTTGAGAGAGGCTCTTAATAAAAAAGATAGTGATTTTGGATCCGAATCTGAATTCGAGCGGAGAGATGGTTCGAAAAAGGAAGAAGAGTCCAAGGAAGAAGAGTCCAAGGAAGAAGAGTCCAAGGAAGAAGAGTCCAAGGAAGAAGAGTCCAAGGAAGAAGAGTCCAAGGAAGAAGAGTCCAAGGAAGAAGAGTCCAAGGAAGAAGAGTCCAAGGAAGAAGAGTCCAAGGAAGAAGAGTCCAAGGAATCTGATGATTTTGAACCCGAAGATGATGAAGAAGAGTCCGCAGAATCTAATGATTTTGAACCCGAAGATGATGAAGAAGAGGATATAAATTATATAGATTATTATGATTCTTACCAAGACGAGACCGGGTTAGCTGAAGCTATTCAAACAGGTATAGGTGAACTAAACGGTATTCCTTTAGCAATTGGTGTTATGGATTTTGGGTTTATAGGGGGTTCTATGGGAGCCGTAGTAGGTGAAAAAATCACCCGGTTGATTGAATATGCTAACAAAAATTCACTACCCCTTATTATAGTATGTGCTTCTGGAGGGGCACGGATGCAAGAAGGCATCGTGAGCTTAATGCAAATGGCTAAAATATCTTCTGCCTTGTACGAATATCACTATAAACCAGTCGAAAAAAAATTATTATATATATCAATTCTTGCATCGCCCACTAGTGGTGGTGTGACAGCCAGTTTTGGTATGTTGGGGGATATTATTATTGCCGAACCAGACGCCGAAATTGCGTTTGCGGGTAAAAGAGTAATTGAGGAAGTTTTGAAGGAGGAAGTACCCGAAGGTGCACAAACAACCGAAAATTTATTCGAAAAGGGTTTATTCGATCCAGTCTTACCACGTAATCTTTTAAAGAGCACTCTAAGTGAGTTACTTGAGCTGCACGGTTTTTTTCCTTTGAATAAAACCCAAGCCGAGCTTTAGGGTCAATTATTTGTGTCAATTCAATAAAGTATTTGGTTTATCGGAATCAAAGTAAAAACTAGAAGGATGGAAGTTTTTAGCTGGCGACGCCCTATTTGTAGAATATAAAAAATAAAAAAAAAATATAATGAATATATATTCTATATTCATTATATTTCCGATTACTAATCAGGAAACCGCTATCAATAAGAAGGAAAAAAAAGAAGGACTTCTTACCTTTTTTTTCCTTCTGCGAAATTTGTCAAATAAAAAAAATTTCATGTTCCCTTTTTCCATTTTGACATATGTATATAATTCATAAATCACTTTTTTCCTCTTTCGGGATTTTCCGGGAATCCCCTTTTTCCTTATTTAAAATCCCTCTATTTTTTTTATTGAATTAGTAGAAGCAAAAGAAAGAAGAAAAAATGAAGAATAAGAAAGTCGATTATCATATATTATATGTGGAAAGGTTATTTTTTTAGTTCTACATTCCTTGCACTTATTATATATACTCTACTTACTTCTACTTCTATAGATATAGAATTCGAATTCGAATTAATTTATTAATATAATAACATAATAACAAAAAAAAAATATATAACAAACAGGTACAATATAGTAAATCGAGGTACCCATTCTATGACAACTATCAACTTTCCCTCTATTTTTGTGCCCTTAGTAGGCCTAGTATTTCCGGCAATTGCAATGGCTTCTTTATTCCTTCATGTTCAAAAAAACAAGATTGTTTAGATCCTGTGGGCCAAATCTAATTTTTCAAGACTTAGACTTGAATCATAAAACAGATATCTATTTAGCAGAATGGTCTACCACGTGATTTCTTCCGAACATAAACGAAGGAGCCCTTATGCATGTGCATGCGGAAACATGACATTGGGGGTAGATGTTATTATTTTTGATCTAACTAGTTAAAAGTAAAGATTCACATCAGAATGGTACTAGTTGATGAGAGTTACATCGGAAATAAAAAGAATAAGGAAAGTAAAATTCATTTGGGATATTCTTTCAATTCAAATAAAATGCAACCCGATCTACTATGAATTGGCGATCAGAACGTATATGGATAGAGCTTATAACGGGATCTAGAAAAATAAGTAATTTCTGCTGGGCATTTATCCTTTTTTTAGGTTCATTAGGATTCTTATTAGTTGGAATTTCCAGCTATCTTGGTAGGAATTTGATATCTTTATTCCCCCCCCAGCAAGTTATTTTTTTTCCACAAGGGATCGTGATGTCTTTCTATGGGGTCGCAGGCCTCTTTATTAGCTCCTATTTGTGGTGTACAATTTCTTGGAATGTAGGTAGTGGTTATGATCGATTCGATAGAAAAGAAGGAATAGTATGTATTTTTCGTTGGGGATTTCCTGGAAAAAATCGTCGCATCTTCCTCCGATTTCTTATAAAAGATATTCAGTCCATTAGAATAGAACTTAAAGAGGGTATTTATACTCGTCGTGTCCTTTATCTGGAAATCAGAGGTCAGGGGGCCATTCCCTTGACCCGTACTGATGAGAATTTTACTCCACGAGAAATTGAACAAAAAGCTGCTGAATTGGCCTATTTCCTGCGTGTACCAATTGAATGAAGTATTTTGAAATGAATGCTTTCTTTCTCAGCCCGGAATAAAATAAAAAATCTACAATCCTTTTTTATATTGCGTACCTTAAGTAAGGTAAATAACGGAAATTAAATCAGAACACCCATTCGGGTCAAAACAGACGTATACGGGTATACATAAAAACCAAAAGGAGAATTTTTTTTTTTGTTTACAAATTTGTCTGCAAAAAGGGGTTTTTTATTCGTATGGAAATTGACTCAACTCAATTCTCAATTCAATTCAGTAACAGTAATAAAAAAAAAGTAAAAAATAGAAATAATAATGGACTCATTCCATATATCAAATCGAAATAAATAACTTTCTTTAGGCCCAGTAGTTAGAATTGATAGGTTAGATACAATACAAAAAAATCCTGTATTTTTCTTATATTATTTAGCAATCTTTCGTTTTATTTTTATTCTTTCTTTTGTTCTCTTTAATGATCAAACAATTGGCTTTCTTATAATTATAACGAGAATTTTATTATTCGAATTTTGTTTTGTTTTGCTACCCATTTTTGATCATCACATTCAGACCCTCAATTCGTTATTTTGTGCTAGGGGTAACTTGTGAAATTTTTCCAAAGATTTGATTGATATTATTGATATTTTGGTAGTCAAGTAAGTTCTCTCGTCTTGAAATCAAAATAATATTCATTAATTGAAGTGGATGTCCCACGTATTCATTAAAAGGAAGGAATTGCTTCGAATTGGATGGACCAATTGCAATATCTGGAAACACGATTTTTTTGTTTATTCATTCGAATTCAGAGTGGATTCTTTATTCTAAATTTTGTGTTTTTTCAAGATTCAAGGACTAATTAACAAATTAGAACAAAAAAAACAGAAAATAGACTCATGGATTCGATACTTTGTAATAGAATAATAGAACTCATGTTTCATAGAAATACTAGGTCGCATAGAGTCGACGAGCGCGACGGGTTCGTTAACAATTTATAGATGAAAAAAAAAATGGAAAAAAAGAGAGCATTTATTCCCTTTCTATATCTTGTATCTATAGTATTTTTACCCTGGTGGATCTCTCTATCATTTCAAAAAAGTCTGGAATCTTGGGTTACTAATTGGTGGAATATTAATCAATCTGAAACTTTTTTGAATGATATTCAAGAAAGGGGTCTTCTAGAAAAATTCATCGAATTAGAGGAGCTCCTTTTGTTGGACGAAATGATAAAGGAATACCCGGAAACATATCTACAAAAGCTTCGTATAGGAATCCAAAATGAAATGATTCAATTGATCAAGATGCACAATGAGGATTGTATCCATATTATTTTGCACTTCTCGACAAATATAATCTGTTTCCTTATTCTAAGTGGGTATTCTATTCTGGGAAATAAAGAACTTATTCTTCTTAACTCTTGGGTTCAGGAATTCCTATATAACTTAAGCGACACAATAAAAGCTTTTTCTATTCTTTTATTAACCGATTTATGTATCGGATTTCATTCACCCCACGGTTGGGAACTAATGATTGGCTCTATCTACAAAGATTTTGGATTTGCGCATAACGATCAAATTATATCTGGTCTTGTTTCCACTTTTCCAGTCATTCTAGATACAATTTTAAAATATGGCATTTTCCGTTATTTAAATCGTGTATCCCCATCGCTTGTAGTGATTTATCATTCAATGAATGATTGAAAAGAAAAACGATATACGGATATTAATCCAATTAGAATTTAGAATTATAATGTTTCTTACTTCGTACATAATCAAAGCATTCAAAATCGTACTTACTCCTTCTATTTCTACCCACCCAAGGCGGGGAGTTTATCCCACATTCCAGTAATATTATTTCAGTAAATTCAGTTCAGTAAGGTAAATAGCAGAATCGTGGATAGGGAACTATACTAGCAACCTACCCAATTTATTGTAGAAATTTTCGGGATCAACGATTGATTGGACCATGCAAACTAGAAATACTTTTTCTTGGATAAAAGAACAGATTACTCGATCCATTTCCATATCGGTCATGATATATATAATAACTTGGTCATCCATTTCAAATGCGTATCCCATTTTTGCACAGCAAGGCTATGAAAATCCACGAGAAGCAACTGGGCGTATTGTATGCGCCAATTGCCATTTAGCTAATAAGCCCGTGGATATTGAGGTTCCACAAGCGGTTCTTCCTGATACTGTATTTGAAGCCGTTGTTCGAATTCCTTATGATATGCAACTAAAACAGGTTCTTGCTAATGGCAAAAAGGGGGGTTTGAATGTGGGGGCTGTTCTTATTTTACCTGAGGGATTTGAATTAGCCCCGCCCGATCGTATTTCTCCCGAGATGAAAGAAAAGATAGGCAATCTTTCTTTTCAGAGCTATCGCCCCAATAAAAAAAATATTATTGTGATAGGTCCTGTTCCTGGGCAAAAATATAGTGAAATCACCTTTCCGATTCTTTCCCCGGACCCTACTACTAAGAAAGATGTTCACTTCTTAAAATATCCGATATATGTAGGTGGTAACAGGGGGAGGGGCCAGATTTATCCTGACGGAAGCAAGAGTAATAATACAGTTTATAATGCTACAGCAGCCGGTATAGTAAAGAAAATTTTTCGAAAAGAAAAGGGTGGATACGAAATAACCATAGTGGGTGCCTCGGATGGACGTGAAGTGGTTGATGTTATCCCTCCAGGACCAGAACTTCTTGTTTCAGAAGGTGAATCTATCAAACTTGATCAACCATTAACAAGTAATCCTAATGTGGGTGGATTTGGTCAAGGAGATGCAGAAATAGTACTTCAAGACCCATTGCGCGTACAAGGTCTTTTGTTCTTCTTTGCATCTGTTATTTTGGCACAAATCTTTTTAGTTCTTAAAAAGAAACAGTTCGAGAAGGTTCAATTGTCCGAAATGAATTTCTAGACTCGTGGATTTATCAACATCAAGTTCGTAACAAGAA